TTTGAGATTGAAGACGATCATTCTTTTCTGAGTGAACTGGAAAGTTTTTTGTCTAATTATCTAAATTCTAGTTATCTGAATGATGGGTCTAAGAGTGACAATCACTACTATGACTATGATCGTTCCATGCATGATACTCAATATAGTTGGAATAATCACATTGCTAGCTGCATTGATAATTTTATTCGTTCTGAAATCAATATCAATATTGATAATTACATTTCAAGTGGTAGCAACAATTCCATTACTAATTACATTTATAGTTACGTTTGTAGTGAAAGCATAAATAGTATTGCCAGTGAGAGTTTCGGTATACAAACTAACGCAAATCGAAGTGATTTTGATATGATAGGAAAATATAATGATCTCGATATGAGTCAAAAATATAGGCATTTGTGGGTTCAATGCGAAAATTGTTATGGATTAAATTATAAGAAATTTTTTAGGTTAAAACTGAATATTTGTGAACAATGTGGATATCATTTGAAAATGAGTAGTTCAGAAAGAATCGAACTTTTGATTGATCCAGGCACTTGGGATGCTATGGATGAGGACATGGTTTCCGTGGACCCTATTGAATTTCATTCGGAGGAGGAACCTTATAAAGATCGTATTGATTCTTATCAAAAAAAGACAGGGTTAACCGAGGCTGTTCAAACAGGCATAGGTCAATTAAACGGTATTTCTATAGCAATTGGGATTATGGATTTTCAGTTTATGGGGGGTAGTATGGGATCCGTAGTAGGCGAGAAAATAACCCGTTTGATCGAATATGCTACTAATGGATTTCTACCTCTTATTATAGTGTGTGCTTCCGGAGGAGCGCGCATGCAAGAAGGAAGTTTGAGCTTGATGCAAATGGCTAAAATATCTTCAGCTTCATATAATTATCAATCAAATAAAAAGTTATTCTATGTATCAATCCTTACATCTCCTACAACCGGTGGAGTGACCGCCAGTTTTGGTATGTTAGGAGATATCATTATTGCCGAACCTAATGCCTACATTGCATTTGCGGGTAAAAGAGTAATTGAACAAACATTGAATAAGACAGTACCTGATGGTTCACAAGAAGCTGAGTATTTATTCCATAAGGGCTTATTCGACCCAATCGTACCACGTAATCCTTTAAAAGGTGTTCTGAGCGAGTTATTTCATCTTCACGATTTCTTTCCCTTGACCTTAAATCAAAATGAAATCCAGTAGATGTTAGATGTAGATCATTTATTATTTTTTTATAGTTTATAGTAAAAAAAGTAAAAAAAACATGGAGTTTTAAGTTTTACTTGAGGTCATACGCTCTAATTGTATAAAGGATCAAAAGTTGTTGATAATCACTTTTTCTTATTTCCTCCAGATCCATTTTATTTCTACCTATATTCAATTCATGATTAGTAATCAGGAAGACTCTATCAACAGGATAACGGACTTAATTCTTACCCTAAATTATGAAAATAAAAAAGGTGTATTCCCTTATTACGTATAAGAGAACAATAATAATATATTATATAATATATAAGGTGAATAGGTACACTTAATTTAGTTCTACATTTCTTGTACCTATACCTATTATTATATACTGATAATAGATATACTTATCATAAGATATCTTTATAACAGGTACAAATATTAAATCGAGGTATCCATTCTATGACAACTTTCAACTTACCCTCTTTTTTTGTGCCTTTAGTGGGTCTAGTATTTCCGGCAATTGCAATGGCTTCTCTATCTCTTCATGTTCAAAAAAACAAGATTGTCTAGATTTGATGGGACCCAATCTCATCCATTTTTTTTTTTCTAACTGATTCGATGAATTACTCCTAATGGTTCAACACCAAAATAGAATAATAGTGCTAGTTGATGAGAGTTACTTCGGGAACAAAAATAAAAAAGAAAGTCAAATTCATTTTGGTTATTCTCTCAATTCCAATAAAATGAAACAACTGGATCTAGTATGAACTGGCGATCAGAACGTATATGGATAGAACTTATAGCGGGGTCTCGAAAAACAAGTAATTTCTTTTGGTCCTGTATCCTTTTTTTAGGTTCACTGGGATTCTTATTGGTTGGAACTTCTAGTTACCTTGGTAGGAATCTGATATCCTTATTTCCTTCTCAGCAAATTTTTTTTTTTCCACAAGGGATCGTGATGTCTTTCTATGGGATCGCAGGCCTATTCATTAGCTCCTATTTGTGGTGCACAATTTCGTGGAATGTAGGTAGTGGTTATGATAGATTTGATAGAAAAAAGGGGATAGTGTGTATTTTTCGTTGGGGATTCCCTGGAAGAAATCGTCGCATCTTCCTTCGATTCCTTATGAGAGATATTCAATCGATTAGAATAGAGGTTAAAGAAGGTATTTATCCTCGGCGTGTACTTTATATGGAAATCAGAGGCCAAGGTGCCGTTCCCTTGACTCGTACTGATGAGAATTTGACTCCACGAGAAATTGAGCAAAAGGCTGCGGAATTGGCCTACTTTTTGCGCGTACCTATTGAAGTATTTTGAAATGAATGGAAGAATTAATGTTTTCGCAGCATTGAGTAAAGACCTTATGAATTATATTTGTAGTTCTTTTTATATAACAACTTAACTTAATATAACAACTCGAGGCGCTTATTCGAGCAAAAGAAGACGCGTATGGAACAACCAGAAAACAGAGTAAAGTGGTTTTTGTTCACTTTTTTTTGGGTCCAATATTTTTGAATTGATATGTTAGATATAGGTGTATCATATCTTATCTTATATATGCATTCTTTTTTGTTTTGTCAATCGATGTTTCTTTTTATCCTTTCTTTCCCTTTTTTTATGATCAAAAGACAAGATTGGATCGTTTATAACTATAACGATTCTATTTATCTCTATTTTTTCTACTCGTTTTTGATTTCATCATATCCATTTTTTTCCTCAATTATTCCCGAGCTACGGGTAGCCGCGAAATTTTTCGAAATAGAAATAATCGAAGGGTTTTTTTTGCCCCGAAATCCGAAAAAAAAAAAATAATAATTTATTGATTATTGAAGTGGCTTGGCTCGTTTGGGCATTCATCAAAAGGATGCGATTGAATAAAAGCAATAAAATATATAATATATATATATTATTGTTCCCAGATCCAAGCCAAGGACTAACGAATTAATTAACAAAAGGGGGAGGTCTATGTCTATGGCTTCAATACCTTGTTATAGAACTCATGTTTCATGGAAATATCAGATTGGATAGAGTCAAGGAATGAGGTGGTTTCATTAACAATTCACAGATGAAAAATGCCAAAAAAGAAAGCATTAAAACCCCTTCTGTATCTTATATCTATAGTCTTTTTGCCCTGGTGGATTTCTTTCTCATTTAATATTAATACATTTAATAAAAGTATGGAATCTTGGATTACTAATTGGTGGAATACTGGGCAATCCGCAGTTTTTTTGAATGATATTCAAGAAAAGAACGTTCTAGAAAAATTCATAGAATTAGAAGAACTCTTCCTTTTGGACGAAATGATAAAGGAGTACCCGGATACACATATACAAAAGATCCGTATAGGAATACACAAAGAAACGATACAATTGGTCAAGATGTACAATGAGGGTCATATCCATACCATTTTACACTTTTCGACAAATATAATAAGTTTCGCTATTCTAAGCGGTTATTATATTCTGGGTAATGAAGAACTTGTTATTATTAATTCTTGGGTTCGGGAATTTCTCTATAACTTAAGCGACACAATAAAAGCTTTTTTTATTCTTTTATTAACTGATTTATGTATCGGATTCCACTCGCCTCACGGTTGGGAACTAATGATTGGTTCTGTCTACAAGGATTTTGGATTTTCTCATAATAATCAAATTCTATCTGGTCTTGTTTCAACTTTTCCAGTCATTCTAGATACAATTTTAAAATATTGGATCTTCTGTTATTTAAATCGCGTATCTCCGTCACTTGTAGTGATTTATCATTCAATGAATGACTAAACTAAACGATAATCCACTGATATGAATCTAATTCATAATGTTTTTTACTTCGTACATATTCGTACATAAACAAACCATTAAAAATCTTACTCATTCCTTATGTTTCTACCTATCCAGGAAATCCCTCCTGGATTCCAGTAAAATAGCAGAATCATGGATAGGGAACTCCACTAGCAACCTACCCCATTTATTGTAGAAATTTTCGGGATCAATGATTGGACCATGCAAAATAGAAATATCTTTTCTTGGATAAGGGAACAGATGACTCGATCCATTTCCGTATCGATCATTATAGTTATATATGTAATAACTCGTATATCTATTTCACATGCATATCCTATTTTTGCACAACAGAGTTATGAAAATCCACGAGAAGCAACTGGGCGTATTGTATGCGCCAATTGTCATTTAGCTAATAAGCCCGTGGATATTGAGGTTCCACAAGCGGTACTTCCTGATACTGTATTTGAAGCAGTTGTTAGAATTCCTTATGATATCCAACTGAAACAAGTTCTTTCTAATGGGAAAAGGGGTTCTTTGAATGTAGGGGCCATTCTTATTTTACCTGAGGGATTCGAATTAGCCCCCCCCGATCGTATTTCTCCGGAAATGAAAGAAAAGATGGGCAATCTTTCTTTTCAGAGTTATCGTCCTACTCAAAAAAATATTCTTGTGATAGGTCCTGTTCCTGGTCAGAAATACAGTGAAATAACTTTTCCTATTTTATCTCCCGACCCCGTTACTAAGAAAGACGTTTACTTCTTAAAATATCCTATATACGTAGGCGGGAATAGGGGAAGGGGTCAGATTTATCCGGATGGGAGCAAGAGTAATAATACAGTCTATAATGCTACAGCATCGGGTATAGTAAGCAAAATAGTACGTAAAGAAAAAGGGGGGTATGAAATAACGATAGCGGATGCATCGGATGGACACTCAGTTGTTGATATTATACCTCCGGGACCAGAACTTCTTGTTTCAGAGGGTGAATCCATCAAGCTTGATCAACCATTAACGAGTAATCCCAATGT